GGGCTCCGTTGTAGAATTCAAACCTAACCATTAATTGAGAGGCAGTGGGAACGACGGAACCTCTGAATAGAGCGGATTCTAGTGAAAAAAAAATCCAAATAATTCAGTGGGTGGGATGGCGGAACGAACCGGGGACAATTCATTTATTCCGAGAAATTATGATCTAACCCCACAGCGGAAATAGATATTGCAAGCAGCGGAAATAGATATTGAAAGAGTAAATATTCGCCCGCGAAGATTTTTATTAGATTAGTCAATCTTGTTTGATCCAATATGATAAAAGACAAAAAGATTCGTTATATAAAAAAAAAAGTCAGTATTTGTATTTCTATATAAATTTAGATAGAAAATAAATAGAAAGTAAAATATAAAAAAATTATCTAGAAATAAACGAAAATAAAACTAGATGTTTAAGTAGATATCCAAACAAGATAGAGAAATTTCTAATAGATTGGATGAAATCGCAAAAAAAAAAAAAATCCAAAATTAAGTATATTTTCATTAAATTTGAATCCTTTAATTCGCGAGGAGCCGGATGAGAAGAAACTCTCATGTCCGGTTTTGTAGTAAAGATGGAATTGAAAAAGAAGCATCGATTATAACCCCAAAAGAACCCGATTTCGTAAACAACATAGAGGAAGAATGAAAGGGATATCTTATCGAGGCAATCGTATTTCTTTCGGTAAATATGCTCTTCAAGCACTTGAGCCGGCTTGGATTACATCTAGACAAATAGAAGCAGGGCGGCGAGCAATGACACGAAACGTGCGTCGTGGTGGAAAAATATGGGTCCGTTTATTTCCAGACAAACCAGTTACAGTAAGACCTACAGAAACACGTATGGGGTCGGGTAAGGGATCTCCCGAATATTGGGTAGCTGTCGTTAAACCCGGTAGAATACTTTATGAAATGGGGGGAGTCGCAGAAAATATAGCCAGAAAGGCTATTTCAATAGCCGCCTCAAAAATGCCTATACGAACTCAATTCATTATTTCGGGATAGATAGAAACGTAGAACCCAAGAAAAAAGTCTTGGGGATAAAAAAATAATTGAATTTTTTGACAACAAATATTTCTTTTTTTTTTCCTTCACTCTTTGTTTTGCATTGAAAGAACAAATTCAAAAATGATATGATTCAACCTCAAACCCATTTGAATGTAGCGGATAACAGCGGGGCTCGAGAATTAATGTGTATTCGAATCGTCGGAGCTAGTAATCGACGATATGCTCATATTGGTGACATTATTGTTGCTGTAATCAAGGAAGCATTGCCAAATACACCTCTAGAAAAATCAGAAGTGATCCGAGCTGTCATTGTACGTACTTGTAAAGAACTTAAACGCGACAACGGTATGATAATACGATATGATGACAACGCTGCAGTTGTTATTGATCAAGAAGGAAATCCAAAAGGAACGCGAGTTTTTGGTGCGATTGCCCGAGAATTGAGACAGTTAAGTTTTACTAAAATAGTTTCATTAGCACCTGAGGTATTATAGTATAATAGTTATATTATACATAGTATTTGCATGAAATTCGATTCTATCTCACGCATATACCTTTATTTAACATAATTAAAGATTAAAAAAATATTTAACTAAATAGAAATAATAAATATAAAATATAAAAAAATTGAAATAAAAGCATGTTGATTATACCAAAAATGGGAGGTAAAGAATAATTTTAGTTTATCATGGGTAGGGACACTATTGCTGACATAATAACTTCTATACGAAATGCCGACATGAATAGAAAAGGGACGGTTCGAATAGCATCTACTAACATCACTGAAAACATTGTTAAAATACTTTTACAAGAAGGTTTTATCGAAAACGTGAGAAAACATCAGGAAAACAACAACGATTTTTTTGTTTTAACCCTCCGACATAGAAGGAATAGGAAAGGGCCTCCCCGAACTTTTTTGAATTTAAAACGGATTAGTAGACCTGGCCTACGAATCTATTCTAACTATCAACGAATTCCTAGAATTCTAGGCGGGATGGGAATTGTAATTCTTTCTACTTCTCGAGGTCTAATGACAGACCGAGAGGCTCGACTACAGGGAATCGGCGGAGAAATTTTGTGTTATATATGGTAATCTTTATGATTACCGAATTTTATTCGGAATTTCCTATTTATTAACGAAAGGGGGCGGAGGAGTTGATATCACCCTTCCTATATTAGTTGATACTTCGAGGGGTTTTACCTAGAATGCTAAAAAAATGAAAGAACAAAAAAACTTATTCATGAAGCTTAAATTACTGGATCCCTTCCTAATGGTATGTTCGGGTTTCATTTAGCTAATGAAGACCTAATTCTAGGTTATGTTTCACGAAGGATTCCACGGAGTTTAGTTTGATAGGTATAATAGGAATCAATCAAAATTCAAATAAGTCTTTATGTTATGCTTGAACCCGAAAACGTATAATTTCTAGACTCCGCGCAAAAAGGGTTCGGAAGATTAGGTGGTTTTTTCAACTTCAACATACACCTCAGGGAG